TTTTTTGAAAAATTAAAAACTTAGACTAGTAATCTTTGACGAACAGGATAAAGAATCTTTTTTTTCTTTCGACACAAGAAAGAGATGTGGAAAATTCCTTTTCTTGTGTCGAATACTAGGAAGATGAATAATCGTCCCTATAATTTTGTGTTCCACGCATTTATCCGTTCTATTCCCCGCTTACTTATGTCTAGTATCTAGTCGAATTTTATTCGATTAGAATAGAAAACACTATTAATGTATTTTATGACATTGAAATGTGATAATAGTAACATAATCATACCACCCCAATTTGGATTCAAAAAAAGTAAAAAGTCTTCTTCACAATCTACATACTATGACTAGGAATGCAGTACAAGGAATGAGTATAAAAAAGCAAAAGGCTTTTCATAATATCCATTTTTTATCATAAAGAGTCGTCAAAAATAATTTTGTTATTTTTACGTTATGAGCTCAATGTCGATAAATCCGCGAGTCTAGAAATTCATTTCTGACAATTGAACCTTCTCGAACTGTTTCTTTTTAAGAACCAAAAAGATTTGTGCCAAAATAACAGATGCCAAGAAGAACAAAAGGCCTTGGACACGTAAGGGATCTTGAAGTACTATTTCTGCATCTCCCTGACCAAATCCGCCCACATTAGGATTACTCGTCAACGGTTGATCCAATTTGATAGATTCGCCTTCTGAAACAAGAAGTTCTGGCCCTGGAGGGATAATATCAACCACTTGACGTCCATCCGATGCATCCGCTATGGTTATTTCGTAACCCCCTTTTTCTTTTCGTATTATTTTACCTACTATACCTGCTGATGTAGCATTATAAACTGTATTGTTACTTTTGCTCCCGTCGGGATAAATCTGACCCCTTCCCCTGTTTCCGCCTACATATATAGGATATTTTAAGAAGTGAACCTCTTTCGTAGTAGCGGGGTCCGGGGAAAGGATAGGAAAGGTTATTTCACTATATTTCTGACCAGGAACGGGGCCTATCACAAGAATATTTTTTTTATTGGGGCGATAGCTCTGAAAAGACAGATTGCCTATCTTTTCTTTTATCTCGGGGGAAATCCGATCAGCAGGAGCTAATTCAAAACCCTCTGGTAAAATAAGAACAGCCCCTACATTCAAAGCACCCTTTTTACCATTAGCAAGAACTTGTTTTAGTTGCATATCATAAGGGATTCGAACAACTGCTTCAAATACAGTATCTGGAAGTACCGTTTGTGGAACTTCAATATCCACGGGCTTATTAGCTAAATGGCAATTGGCACATACAATACGACCAGTCGCTTCTCGCGGATTTTCATAACCCTGCTGTGCAAAAATGGGATATGCACTTGAAATGGATGGCCGAGTTATGATATATATCATGAGCGATACGGAAACGGATCGAGTAATTTGTTCCTTTATCCAAGAAAAAGTCTTTCTAGTTTGCATGGTCCAACCATTGAGCCCAAAAATGTCTACAATAAATTTGGTAGGTCGCTAACCTAGTTCCCTATCCGCAATTCTGCTATTTACTGGAATAATTTTACTGGAATAAATAATATTAATATATAGAATAAATCTTTGGGATGGGTAGAAAAATAAAGAGTAAGTATGATTTTACATGCTTTGCTTCTGTACAACTACAAAGTAAGAAACGTTAGAATTGAATTGGATTAATATCAGTAGATCCTTTTTTAATCATTCATTGAATGATAAATCACTACAAGTGACGGAGAAACACGATTTAAATAACGAAAAATCCAAAATTTAAATAGAGTATCTAGAATGACTGGAAAAGTAGAAACAAGACCAGATATAATTTGATCATTATGAGCAAATCCAAAATCTTTGTAGACAAAGCCAATCATTAGTTCCCAACCATGGGGCGAATGGAATCCGATACATAAATCTGTTAATAAAAGAATCGAAAAAGCCTTTATTGTGTCACTTAAGTTATATAGGAATTCCTGAGCCCAAGAGTTAAGAATAACAAGTTCTTTATTACCCAAAATTGAATAACCACTTAGAATAACGAAACAGATTATATTTGTCAAGAAGTGCAAAATCGTATGGATATGATCCTCATTGTGTATCTTGATTAATTGGAGCGTTTCTTTGTGGATTCCTATACGAAGGTTTTGTAGATGTGTCTCCGAGTATTCCTTGATCATTTCCTCCAAAAGAAAGATTTCCTCCAATTCTATGAATTTTTCGAGAATATTTTTTTCTTGAATATCATTCAAAAAAATTTCAGATTGCCTAGTATCCCACCAATAAGTAACCCAAGATTCCAGACTTTTATTAAATGAGAGAGAAATCCACCAGGGCAAAAATACTACAGATGCAAGATATAAAAGAGGGTTGAATGCTTTCTTTTTTGACATTTTTTCATTTCGTCTATGAATTTTTAATGAACCGACCTCATTAGTTGACTCTACGCCATCCAATATTTCTCTCATGCATGAGTTCTATTACAAAGTATCGAACTTATGAATCTATTCACTGTTTTGTTTTGTGGTTGTTACGTTACGTATACGTCTTCTTTGACTAGAAAGAATGAGCGTTATGAAGAAACTTCAGTTAAGTTATGGTATAGAAAAGGGGGACTCTTTAGTTTTTCCTTACTGCTGAGAAAGCATTCACTCTCTCAGCTCATTTCTCAAAATACTTCAATCGGTACACGCAAGAAATAGGCCAATTCGGCAGCTTTTTGTTCGATTTCCCGTGGAGTAACATTCTCATCAGTACGAGTCAAGGGAATGGCCCCCTGGCCTCTGATATCCATATAAAGGACACGGCGAGCATAAATACCCTCTTTAACTTCTATTCTGACGGACTGAATATCCTTTATAGGGAATCGGAGGAAGATGCGACGATTTTTTCCAGGGAATCCCCAACGAAAAATACACACCATTCCTTCTTTTCTATCGAATCGATCATAACCACCCCCTACATTCCACGAAATTGTGCACCACAAATAGGAGCTAATAAAGAGACCCGCGATCCCATAGAAAGACATCACAATCCCTTGTGGAAAAAAAAGGATTTGCTGAGACGGAAATAAAGATATCAAGTTTCTCCCAAGATAACTGGAAGTTCCAACCAATAAGAATCCTAATGAACCTAAAAAAAGGATAATGGCCCAGCAGAAATTACTTGTTTTTCGCGACCCCGTTATAGGTTGTATCCATATATGTTCTGATCGACAACTCATACTTGATCTGGTTTCGTTTTATTGGAATTGAGAGAATACCCTAGACTTTACTCTTTTTGTTTCCGAAGTAACTCTCATCAACTAGTACTAGTTTGATGTGAACCTTTAAGAGTAATTTATCAAATTGGTTAGATCTAAAATAAAAAAAAATACCCTTCGTATGATCCCATCAATATACATATATCAATATACATATAGATGTACCGATTTTACAGTTCAGCCATCCGGCGATCCTGAGATTTTTTCAAATAGATAGAATTCCTTTACCCCCATATCATCTTTCTACAGGCCAAAGAGCCCCTTTTCGACGGAAACGCCGCATGTTATACCTTCTTTTCTTACACTAAATAGGTATCTGCGTTATGATACAAGTCTTAGTTTTGAAAAAAAAAAATGGATCAGAGTTGGGCCCATCAGATCTAAACAGTCTTATTTTTTTGAACATGAAGAAATAAAGAAGCCATTGCCATTGCCGGAAATACTAAGCCTACTAAAGGCACCAAAACAGAGGGAAAGTCGAAAGTTGTCATATAAAGGATACCTCGATTTACTATTTGTACCTGTTATTATTTATATTAATATTATAAAGATAAAGATTAGTATAAATCTAAGTATATATCTAAGTGAGTATAGAAGGTACAAAAGCATATATCATATCTATAGTTTCTATATTCTATAATTATATATTTGGATTATATATACATACGTAAGACGTAGAACAAAAATACATACGTAAGACGTAGAACAAAAATTTTTTATTTTCCTAGAATTTAACGAAAATAAGAATTCACTATTTTTCTTGTTGATAGAGGCCTCTTAACTGAATTAGTAATCAAGAATCAAGAATATAGATAAAAAGGAGTTATCCACAACTTTTGATTTCTTTTTACAATTTAGATCTTATGTCAACAAAGAAACCCCATTCATATTCGTTTTACTTGGATTCTGATAAACTAACTATTTGTTTGCTACAAATAAAAAAGGAACTTAATGCTCTATTGAATTTTTATTCAAAGGAAAGAAAGCGTGGAGCTGAAATAACTCACTCAGAACGCTTTTTAAAGGATTACGTGGTACGATTAGATCGAATAAGCCCTTCTGGAATAAATATTCAGCCGCCTGTGAACCTTCAGGTACTGTTTTATTCAATGTTTGTTCAATTACTCTTTTACCCGCAAATGCAATATAGGCATTGGGTTCGGCAATAATGATATCTCCCAACATACCAAAACTCGCAGTTACCCCCCCTGTAGTAGGAGATGTAAGAATTGGTACATAGAATAACTTTTTATTTGATTGATAATCATATAAAGCAGAAGATATTTTAGCCATTTGCATTAAACTCAAACTTCCCTCTTGCATACGCGCCCCCCCGGAAGCACATACTATAATAAGAGGGAGAAATTTGTTAGTAGCGTACTCAATCAAACGGGTTATTTTCTCCCCAACCACGGATCCCATACTACCCCCCATAAACTGAAAATCCATAACCCCAAGTGCTATGGGAATACCGTTTAATTGGCCTATACCTGTTTGAACGGCTTCAGTTAATCCTGTCTTTCGTTGATAAGAATCGATACGATCTTTATAAGGCTCCTCTTCCGAATGAAATTCAATGGGATCCAAAGAAACCATGTCTTCATCCATAGCATCCCAAGTATCCGGATCGATCGAAAGTTCGATTCTATCGGAACTACTCATTTTCAAATGATATCCACATTGTTCACAAAGATTCATTTTTGATTTTAAAATTTTCTTATAATTTAATCCATAACAATTTTCACATTGAACCCACA